AACTCCAGATATTCAAGGAATATTGGTACGTTCTGTGCTAGATCAAATAGAGTAATTCAAGCGTCGTTCGTATTATTATTCTATTTCTATTATGAATAGGTTCAAAATTCTTTTTAGTTCGGATAAGCCTAACGAATAGCATGAACTAAAAGAGCTCTCCATCAGGAACATGAACTTTGTACCGCGCACACGACTTAGATCGATTCATAATAGGCGGAAAAAGCGACCAAGAAATCAAAAAGAGTAGACTATAATTTATTATATTTGTATTGTATCTGAAATTCTTTTTTTCTAGTCCCATCCCGCAATTTCTATAGAGTAGGCCTTTGGATCTTTTAACCAACTAACCTTTCAAATACGTATTCAAATACGTATGAAGTATTAATATTTTTTTTTTTAACGAGAACAGAGAAGGTATGAAAAAAAAAAAGATTCTTTTAACTACTTAAATTTTTTATTTTCTCATCTATAAAATAGAGATAGATGGGTGGGTATAGTTACAGACGCCTAGATGGGTACGTAAGTATCCTGCTATAGAATATATGTCTGTTGATCCCGATTATTATTCATATCATATATATAAAGAAAGCATCTATTCTAGAAATAAATCATATGCCAGGAACCAGATTTGAACTGGTGACACGAGGATTTTCAGTCCTCTGCTCTACCAGCTGAGCTATCCCGACCATCCTTTCCGTATCAGTCTAATTTTACGATATGATTTGAAGCTATGTCAATAAAAAAACATGAAAGGGTATTTATTAAATTAAAGTCTTAGATAGTCCCTAGACTTTCTAAGTTTGGGATAAGGGAATCCAATTTTTATAGGATTTCCTTGTAAAAAGTAAAAAAAATAGGTTGAATGAGAAACATAACAAGTTTGAAAATACTATCCCAAGAAACGAGAGTATGAGAAAAAAAAAATTAGGTAATCAAATGCTACTTTTTAGGGGATTTGGGGATAGAGGGACTTGAACCCTCATGATTTCTAAAGTCGACGGATTTTCCTTTTACTATCAATTTCCTTGTTGTCAGTATTGACATGTATAATGGGACTCTATCTTTATTCTCGTCCGATTAATCTCAGTTCGTTAAAAGATCTATCAAACTGTGGAGTGACACTTTTTTTATCAATGAATAATCGATTCTTTGTTCAATTCGGAATCGCTTCCTAACAATTCTTTCATTTTGAAATAAAGATTTGAGTTGTCATTAATCATTTGATATACTATTTTGGTACGTATACATCTGTATATTAAGATTTATCCTTCATCCTTTCTGGAGTTTCGATGAAAAGATTCCTTTGCCAATGCAATGTAGTAAACTCTATTTGTTAGAACAACTTCCGTTGAGTCTCTGCACCTATCCTTTTTTATTCTCGCTTTTTAAACCCCTCTATTTTGGGTTGGTTTCGGAAAAGAAGATTTGGCTCAGGATTGCCCATTTTTAATTCCAGGGTTTCTCTGAATTTGAAAGTTTTCACTTAGTAGATTTCCATACCAAGGCTCAATACAATTAAGTCCGTAGCGTCTACCAATTTCGCCATATCCCCCCTTTTTTTTTCAATTAGGATCTTAGCTTAATGTCGGTTCATTCTTTCAATGGAAGCCTTGAATTAATTCGATGCCGATTCCTATATTGAAAAGGGTTTCCTCCTATTTTTTGCCTATCTTCTTTCATCTCTATCTGCGGAACCTGTTTTGTCGGATCAGAAATGATTCTATCATTTCTGTATCCGCAATTCAATAGAGATGGATATGTTCCACAGATTGATTCTTCGTTTACTATAATTTGACCCTATACTGTGGAATACTTGAACGGTCGATTTTTTTTCTTTTTGCTATAATAATATGAATTATGAATAGCTAAGAATGAATCTGAATACTTACTAGGGAAAATAAGATCCAAGTAGTTTAGAAAATTATTCTGAATGACAAATTTTCTTATGCGTATGTGAGCCCGCTTAGCTCAGAGGTTAGAGCATCGCATTTGTAATGCGATGGTCATCGGTTCGATTCCGATAGCCGGCTTTTACGGATTTTTTACATGATTGATAATGTCTCTTTGAAATCAAAACCTTTTGAAAAGACCCATTTTTTCAAGAGTCCTCAATCTATTATGTCGTAGAAACTTGCAACTAGGAAGAAAAAAGGAGGAGTTATATTTGGTCTATACAGACCAAATCAAGAAAGGAAAAGATCCTTTTTTCTTTATATATTTCATATATACAATAACAAAGTCTGATACAATTTATCTCATTATTCTTTGTCATACAATATTTCCCTTAGTTATTATTTAGTTTAGTTTTAATTTAGACTTATTCTGTAAAATGGAATTTCAAATAAGGAGTCTTTATGTCGCGTTACCGAGGGCCTCGTTTCAAAAAAATACGCCGGCTGGGGGCTTTACCGGGACTAACTAGTAAAAGACCTAGAGTTGGAAGTGAGTTGAGAAACCAATCACGTTCTGGTAAAAGATCCCAATATCGTATTCGTCTAGAAGAAAAACAAAAATTGCGTTTTCATTATGGTCTTACAGAACGACAATTGCTTAAATATGTCCGTATTGCCGGAAAAGCGAAAGGTTCAACAGGTCAGGTTTTACTACAATTACTTGAAATGCGTTTGGATAATATCCTTTTTAGATTGAGCATGGCTTCGACTATTCCTGGAGCCCGCCAATTAGTTAATCACAGGCATATTTTAGTTAATGGACGGATAGTAGATATACCGAGTTATCGTTGCAAACCCAGCGATATTATTACAGCGAAGGATGATAAGAAATCCAGAACTCTGATTCAAAATTCTATTGATTCAACTCCGCATGAGGAATTGCCAAAACATTTGACTCTTCACGCATTCCAATATAAAGGACTAGTCAATCAAATAATAGATAGTAAGGGGGTAGGTTTGAAAATAAATGAATTGCTAGTCGTAGAATATTATTCTCGTCAAACTTAAACCTCACTCAAATAAGAAGGGTTCGAACAATCTTACTTCACTTTCGACGAAGGAATAGATCGGAAGCGAGAATTTTATTCCTTATCTTTCCAATAGTTGTGTATCAAAGGAATTAGAGATAGAGAACCAATACCGTCTAGCTATTAGACTAATATTCTACCTTATTCGATACATTCTGATTCTGATCAGTAACAGTGATGAGTTGGGTAAAGTGCGGAAAGAGAGGGATTCGAACCCTCGGTAAACAAAAGTCTACATAGCAGTTCCAATGCTACGCCTTGAACCACTCGGCCATCTCTCCTACATAATAATTATGGCTCAAAACCCGAGTGATTCGCGAGTTATTCATAATTTGCTTATTTGATAGGTACGAACAATCAACCCTAACTATAAAAATAGAAAAGAAAGGTCCTTGCTTCACAGCTCAGGTAATAAAGAAAATTTCATGTTATTAGTCTGTTTTTATGTTATTTCGTACTGGCCAATTCCTTTGTTTGTAGGAGCGTTTTCCTACAAGAGGTAATGAAGAATTATAGAATGTATTGTTATCTATGCCTAGATCGCAGATAAATGGAAATTTTATTGATAAAACCTTTACAATTATAGCCAATATCTTATTACAAATAATTCCGACAACTTCAGGAGAAAAAGAGGCATTTACTTACTACAGAGATGGTGCGATTTGATTCTTTTTTTATCATCCAAAGACACACGATTTGGGCTAGAACAAAAAGATTACTGAAAGAAATCTACACTTGTTGAAGGTGAAGTTTATAAATAGAGCAATTCCTTCTGTCGTGTATCCTCGAGTAATGCCACTTCAGATACTTCAATTGTCGATTGGAGTATTGAGCGAAAGGTTACACCTATAGGTTCTATATTACAATTACAGGTTAATCTTACTTTACTAGTACCAATAGGGGGCATATGGGAAAAAGCACTACACCTAGAAATCAACAACACCAAAACTTTGTTATTTATTAAAGATTAACCCCTTCCTCCTTATCCGGGTTGGGGCTAAAAGAATGGCTGGGACAACAAATATCCATCTCGTTGGTACTTTGGATACCCGTATAACCATCGAAGATTGTTGAAGTGACCAATTCCTGTAAATTAGGGAGCGTTGAGGACAAATAAATTGTTGGAGTTACCATTTCTATCTAATCCTAACACGTTTGATGGTAAGAAAAAATCTTTTGCAGAAAGGTTGGTTAGAGATTTCTTGTAAAAACACTAGCCCCGCTCAGTTTATAATGAGAGAATATTTTGAGTCTGAATAAATTATTATTCTTATTATGTACATCAAGGAGGAGCCGTATGAGATGAAAATTTCACGTACGGTTCTGGAACGGAGATTCGTGGAATCGAATGACGACCGTAACGGATGTCGGCTCAATCCGAAGGAAATTATGCGGAAGCTTTACAGAATTATTATGAAGCTATGCGACTAGAAATAGATCCCTATGATCGAAGTTATATACTCTATAATATAGGACTTATCCACACAAGTAATGGAGAACATACCAAAGCTTTGGAATATTATTTTCGAGCACTAGAACGAAACCCATTCTTACCCCAAGCTTTTAATAATATGGCCGTGATCTGTCATTACGTGCGACTCTCTCTACTATAGAAAGGAAAAAAAAAGCATTAAATACTATAAAGGCTTTCTACATATACATCGTCCAAACTAACGATTTTTATCAGCTGTAGCAAAGAAAACAACTTCATATCATATCAAAGTCAAAATATGAAGAACTGGATATGCCTAGATACTTTATTCTATGGATAAAGAATCTAATTGATAGAGGAAGCACCGTAAAGATCAATTAGCGCGGTTTTGGTCCGATACAATAAGAACTGCTTACTTATATTATATCGTTGTCATGATATGAAAAAAGTTAGGAATCAACTTATGTAATAGAGTTGATCCACTAGGGAGCAGCGGTGTAGCATCAGATCCCAAAGAGAGTAAGTCTTTTCTTTCTTATGAAGGAAAGTCTTTTTCAAGGATTCTATATAAATTTCTATATGAAATTG